TCTAATTCTTGGATTTATACCAATGAAAAAAAAAAGTTAAATTTGAATAATGAATTGATAAATCGAATCAAAATTATAGAAAAAAATGAGGGATCTCCTAGTCTGGATAGGCTTGAAAAAAGAACCATATTATGCGATGATGAGAATAAAAAAAAATGCTTGCCAAAAGCATATGATCCTTTTTTCAACGGACCTTGTCGAGGAACACGAAAAAAACTCTATTCACATGCAATCATGAATCATTTAATTACTTATACAAATACAGAAGATTTAGTAGAAATTTTTTGGATAAATAAGATTCATGATCTACTTCTTAATGATTCCTTAGGAATTTACCGTCAATCATTTTTAAAAAAAACGGAAAAGTCCTTCATCTCAATTGATGAATTATCTTCTGAGTGCGGACACATTTTTAATTTTGAAAAATGTCCTTTATTGACAGAAGCAAAAATAATTGATTCAGAAAGTCAAGCAAAATCTTTGCAATTTGTATTCGATGTAATTACAAAAGATCAAAAAACAAAGAAAAAGAAAGATATTGGAATTAAAATAAAAGAAGTCAGTAAAAAGGTGTCTAGATGGTCATACAAATTAACCGAGGATTTGTTGGAAGAAGAGGAAAAAGAAAATGAAAAAGAATTAGAAGAAGAATTAGAAGAAGAAGAGCATGAGATTCATTCAAGAAGAGCCAAACGTGTTGTAATTTATAACGATAATGATCAAAATACCAATTCTATTTCTAGTACTAAGAATGCTAGTAACAATGAGAAAAATGATAATAAAACGGAAGAGGAAGAGGAAGAGGTAGCTCTGATACGTTACTCCCAACAATCGTGTTTTCGTCGCAATCTAATCAAAGGATCCATGCGCGCTCAAAGACGTAAAACAGTTATTTGGGACCTCTTTCAAGTAAATGCGCATTCCCCACTTTTTTTGGACCGTATATACAAAACATCTTTTTTTTATTCTTTTCATATTAATGAAATGAAGAATCTTATTTTGAGGAATTGGATGGGTAGAGAACGAGAATCTGAATTTAAAATTTTAGATTCCCATTTTGAAAATGAAGAGACAAAAGAAGAAAAGGATAAAAAAGAACGTATAGAAATATCAGAAGCTTGGGATACCTTTGTATTTATTCAAGCAATAAGAGGTTTAATGTTAGTAATCCAATCTTTTTTTAGAAAATACATTATATTGCCTTCATTTATAATAGCTAAAAATATTTTACGTATGTTATTATTTCAATTCCCCGAGTGGTACGAGGATTTGAAGGAATGGAATAGAGAAATGCATATTAAATGCACCTATAATGGTGTTCAATTATCAGAAACAGAATTTCCCCAAGATTGGTTAACAGACGGCATTCAGATAAAGATTCTATATCCTTTCTGTCTAAAACCTTGGCGAAAAGCTAAGGTACGATCTCATCATAGAGATCGAGGAGATTCAAAATATAAAAACAAAAATTTTTGTTTTTTAACAGTCTGGGGAATGGAAGCAGAACTTCCCTTTGGTTCTCCCCGAAAACGACCTTCTTTTTTTGAACCTATTTATAAAGAACTCAAAAAAAGAAATAGAAGGGTAAAAAATAAGATTTTACAAGTTATAAACTTTTTGAAGGAAAGAATAAAATCCTTTATATTTATAAAAGTTAGAAAAGAAAAAACAAAATGGGTCACTAAAATATTTATAGTTATCAAACTCATAATGAAAAAATTGGAAAAAATAAATCCAATTTTTTTATTTGAGTTGAGGAAAGAAAAAGTATATGAAATGAAGGAAAACGAAAAAGATTTACAAAAAAATAAAAAGATTCTTCGCGAATCATCTGTTCGAATTCGACCAAAAAATTGGTTAAATTATTCACTAATAGAAAGAAGAATGAAAGATCTTTCTGATAAGACAATAAAAATCAGGAATCAAATAGAACGAAACGAAAAAGAAAAAAAAAAAGATATAGTTATAATTTATGATAATAAAAGGCCGGAATCTTTGAAAATCTTAAAAAGGAAAAATATCCGATTAATGCGTAAATCGCACTACTTTATAAAATCATTCATTGAAAAAATATACATAGATATTTTACTATGTACCATTAGCATTCCTAAGATCAATGCAAAACTTTTCTTTAAATCAAAAAAAAATATCTTTAATAAATCCATTTACAACAATAAAAGAAATAAAGAACAAGAAGGAATTGATGAAACAAATCAAAATACAATGAAGTTTAATTTTGGTTTGACTATAAAAAAGTTGTTTTCAAATACTTATAGTACTGAGAATAGGAATCCAAATTCCGATACTTATTGGAACTTATCTTCCCTATCTCAAGCATATGTATTTTACAAATTATCACAAACCCAATTACTTAATAAGGATCGCTTGAGACCTGTATTTCAATATAAAGGAAACTCTCCTTTTTTTAAGGAAAAATTAAAAGACTCTTGTATGATAATGATACACGGAATATTTGATTCCAAATCAAGACATAATAAAATTCATTCGTATGTAATGAACGAATGGAAAAACTGGTTAAAAGGTCATTATCAATACGATCCATCTCAAAAAAAATGGTCTCGATTAGTAACTAAAGAATGGCGAAATAGAATCAATCAACGCTGTATGATTCAAAACCAAAACAAGGAATCAATCCAATTGGATTTATATAAAAAATACCAATTCATTCATTCCATGAAAAAAAATAACTATGCAGCGGATTCTTTTATGAGTCAAAAAGAAAAATGGAAAAAAAATCACAGATATGATCTTTTATCATATAAATACATAAGTCCTCCTAATTCATATATTTCTGGATCAACATTAGAATTTGAAATAAACGGGGATCGAGAAATTCCATATCATTTCAATACATCGAAACCCGAATCATTTTATGTATTAGTAAGTATACCTAGTAATAATTATCTAGAAAAAGGATATATTATTGATAGGAATATAAATTTGGATAGAAAATATTTTGATTGTAGAATTCCTCATTTTTGTTTTAGAAAGAATATTGAGATCTGGACCAATGCACATATTGGCATGACGATTCATAAAAATACTAAGACTGAAATTAAAAATTTAAAAAAAATGAAAAAAAAAGATCTTTTTTCTACTACGGTTCGTCAAGACATCAAACCATGCAATCAAAAAAGAAACTTTTTTGATTGCATGGGAATGCATCAAGAGGGGTTCTCTGATACTGCATCAAATCATAATACTATATCCAATCTCGAATCTTGGTTCTTCCCAGAATTTGTGCAACTTTTTAACATATATAAGATTCAACCTTGGATCATTCCAATCAAATCACTCTTTTTTCATTTTAATAAAAATGAAAAAATAAATATAAATACAAAGAAAAATCCTCATGAATCGTCTAATAAAAAAGATCTTGAATTAGTAAATTACAAGCAGGAAGAACAAGAACAACAGGATCAAGGAAATCTTATATCGAATCTACGAAAACAAGAGAATAAAAAAGCTGTTGAAGAAGATTACGCAAGATTAGACATAGAAATTAAAAAGGGTAGAAAAAAAAAAAAATCTCAATATAAGAGAAAAAAACAAACGGAACTAGATTACTTTTTGAAAAAATATTTCCTTTTTCAATTAAGATGGGCTGATCCCTTGAATCAAAGAATAATGAACAATATTAGGGTATATTGTCTCCTACTTAGATTGATAAACCCAAAGGAAATTGCCATATCCTCGATTCAAAGAGGTGAAATAAATCTAGACGAAATGCTAATTCAAAAGGAGCTAGTTCTTACAGAATTGATAAGAAAGGGAATATTTATTATTGAACCAATTCGTCTATCTATAAGAAGGGACGGAAAATCTATTGTATATCAAACTATGGATATTTCATTGGTTGAGAAGAAGAAGCACCAAACAAATAGAAAATACGCAAAAAAAAGACATATTGAGAAAGAGGGGTTTGAAAAATCCATTCCACGATACAGCCACTTATTTTTTAGTGAAGACAAAAATCATTATGATTTCCTTATTCCTGAAAATATTCTATCTCCTAGGCATCGGAGAGAATTTCGAATTCTAATTTGTTTCAATTCACGGAATTGGAATGTTTTGGATAGAAATCCAAGATTTTGCAATGAAAAGAAAATAAAAAACTGTGGACAATTTTTGAATCAGAACAAGCATATTAACACCGATGCAAAAAATTTAATGAAATTCAAATTGTTTCTTTGGCCCAATTATCGATTAGAAGATTTAGCTTGTATGAATCGTTATTGGTTTGATACCAATAACAGCAGTCGTTTCAGTATGTCAAGAATACATATGTATTCACAATTCAGAATGAATTCAATTCAAATGCAAAATTAAAAAATTTTTATTTTGATATTTTTTTTATATTTTCTAGTGGATTTCCTACATATCGTGTGACATATTCTGTAGATGAAAGCCGAAATATATAGACTGTATAACATTAGAATTTCTAACACATGATGCTGATTTCATAGTGTATCCATTTTCACTAGGAGTAGCAGAACCTTTTTAGTTTAAGTAAAACTAAATCGTTCTATTTCGTGAATGCATATATTTATCAGACCCTTTTTATCCAATATCCAAATCCAATTTCGATTTATACTAGATGAAAATAACTGTCATAATAAATCTTATTATTTTTCCTGATCGGTAAAATTCACAGAAAATAAAAATTTTAATTTATTTTATGGTCAAAAATTCATTTATCTCAGTTATTCCACAAGAAGAAAAAGACGAAAATAGTGGGTCTGTTGAATTTCAAGTATTCCATTTCACCAGTAAGATACGGAGACTTACTTCACATTTAGAATTGCACAAAAGAGATTTTTTATCACAAAGGGGTCTGCGAATAATTCTGGGAAAACGTCAACGATTATTGACTTATTTGTCAAAGAAAAATAAAGTGCGTTATAAGAGATTAATGGATCAGTTAGATATTCGGGAACCAAAAACTCGTTAATTTAAATTAAATTTATTATTTGAGTTTATTATTATTTATTATTAGCCTTGTTATTTTTTTTTTTTTATTAATTATTTATATTATATTTAATTATTTTAATTATTTTCTAATAATTAGAATAATTGATAATAATTATTTAATATTTAATAATATAATAGTTTTATTTTAGATTTATATTATAGTTATTTTTTATATTATTTTTATATTATAGTTATAATATTAGAATATTCTTATTTTAATTTTTTTTTTTGATAGAATTTACATTTTATATATGACTATATGAATATGAATAGGATTATTTAGAATTACTAGAATTATACTAAATTCAATTTCAATTAGGATAAATTAGGATATATATATATGAAAAATGAAAATATAATGAAAATATAATATATTTAATATTAAGAAAATAAACATGATTCGTATGTACAACTCATATTTCATGGTTATTCAAACGTAAATCAAAGGATCTTGGCCCTTTCTCATAAACAGATTTTAAAATCTATTGATTCTATAAATTTTAAAAAATCATTGATTCGTCTGGTATCTACAATAGAAAATATATGATTTCCATCATTTTCTAATTAAAATTTTATCAGATCGAAAATCTTTTGTGTTCAAAACTTAAATTTATAGACCCAATGTCGCATTCAGTAAAAATTTATGATACATGTATAGGGTGTACCCAATGTGTACGAGCTTGTCCCACGGATGTATTAGAAATGATACCTTGGGACGGATGTAAAGCTAAGCAAATTGCTTCCGCGCCAAGAACCGAGGATTGTGTAGGTTGTAAGAGATGTGAATCCGCTTGCCCAACGGATTTTTTGAGTGTCCGTGTTTATTTATGGCATGAAACAACTCGCAGCATGGGTCTTTCTTATTGATATGTAACAAAAAACTCCCCTTGAATCATTTGATTCCTCTTTACCGAGAAAACTCCGTGCTCGGGAGAAGAATAATATATTTTTATTTTCTTTTCTCGAGTACGGAGTTTTCTGGTCAAAATTTATCTTGTCTTTATCACGAGTTATTTTACTTGGTTAACAATACTTCTGGTTTTGCCGATATTTGCGGGTTCTTCAATTGTCCTTTTCCTTCATAAAGGAAATAAGGCGTATAGGAGGGATACTATATGTATATGTATCCTGGAGCTCCCTCTAATGACCTATGTATTTTGTTCCAATTGGACGATCCATTAAACCAATTGAAGGAAGATTCTAAATGGATAAATATTTTTTTATTTTCACTGGAGACTGGGAATCGATGGACTTTCCATAGGACCCATTTTACTGACAGGATTTATCACTTGAACCAACAAACATTAGATTTCGAAAAATTAGCTAATCAATCATATCCCACAGCAGTGGAAATAATATTCCATTTTGGTTTTCTTATAGCTTATGCTGTCAAATCGCCGATGATACCCCTACATACATGATTACCAGATACCCACGGGGAAGCGCATTACAGTACATGTATGCTTCTAGCTGGAATCTTATTAAAGATGGGAACATATGGATTGATTCGGATCAATATGGAATTGTTAGCTCACGCTCATTCTAAATTCTCTCTCTGGTTGATCATAGTAGGAATAATACAAATCTTTTATGCAGCTTCAACATCTCTTGGTCAACGCAATTTTAAAAAGCATATTGCCTATTCTTACGTATCTCATATGGGTTTCATAATTATAGGAATTGGTTCTATAACTGGCATGGGACTCAATGGAGCCATTTTACAAATACTCTCTCATGGATTGATCGGTGCTGCACTTTTTTCTTAGCAGAAACGAGTTGGGATAGAATACGTTTTGTTTATCTCGACGAGATGGTGGGGAATATCTATCCCAATGGAAAAAATATTGATATTTACCATGTTTAGTAGTTTCTCGATGGCTTCTCTTGTATTACCAGGAATGAGTGGTTTTGTTGCAGAATTCTTAGTCTTTTTTGGAATAATTACTAACCAAAAATATCTTTTCATGCCAAAAATGTTAATTACTTTTGTAATAGCAATTGGAATGATATTAACTCCTATTTTTTTATTGTCTATGCTACGTCATATTTTCTATGAATACAAGCTATTCAATATACCAAACTATAAATTTTCATATTCTGGACCGCGAAAACTATTTCTTTCGATCTGTATCTTTCTACCTGTAATAGGAATTGAGATTTATCCTGATTTCGTTCTTCCGTTATCGGTTGACAAGGTACAAGTTATATTAGCTAATAATTTTTATTATTTTTATAGAAATATAGATACTAATTCTTTTTATAGCTTAGAAAATTCTAATTAATTAGAAGGAAAGTCTTATAATTCTTTGACTTTCATCTTTTCACGATTCTTCATTGTACAATGAAAAAAATGAAGAGTGAATTAGAATTGTAATGAAATACATCTAGAGTTTTTGAGAACCATTTGAATAATTCCTCCATTCAAACGGTTTTCAAAAACTCGCACAAATACTCATTGTCTATCAGACGATGTTTTTATGTGTTCTTCATGTAGTTTATTTTATTCAATTAGATATAAATGGGAATGAACCATAACTATGGAACCCGATTCCTAATAGATTGATCCCAAAATAGCATATCCAAATTAGGAGAAATCCTATAGAAGCCACAAATGCCGAATTTGTGCCTTGGTCTTGCAATTTTTTATTTGTTCTAATATGTAAATAGATTGCAAATATGGTCCAAGTAATAAATGCCCAAGTTTCCTTAGGATCCCAATTCCAATAAGAACCCCATGCTTCATTAGCCCATACTGCTCCAGAAAGAATGCCTATGGTTAAAAAGGTAAACCCTAAACTAATGACACGATAACTCCAATAATCCAAACGCTGAATTAATTGATATTTGTAAAAATTTAGAAATGAGAGAAAAGAAGTCTTTTTAAATACACTTTCTTTTTCGTTCAAATATTCTATCGTACCAACAAAGAAAAATGACTTCCTTAAGCTTATAAAATTCTTGTTAAAAAAAAAATCGATATTTTTTCTTTATAATAATTTAATAAATAATTTAATAATTTAGACACCTAACATCTTAGTATCTTAGTATAATTAAATATTAAAATTTTTAGTTGTCTTATCCTAATTATGCTTTTATATTTTTAAAAGTACAATTAATAGGAAAGAAAAAACCTTCTCACGAATTCAATTTCAATATCAATTCAATATCAATAATATAAAGTTATAATTAATTAAATGAAATATATTGAAATATATAATTAATATAATTAAATATTAAATTTAAATATTAAATAATATTAAATAAAATGTATAATATATAATTATTAAATATTAAAAATAATATTAAATAAAATGTATAATATATAATTATTAAATATTAAATATATAATATATAATAATTAAATATATAATATGATTATGATATATAATAATAAATATTAATTTATAATTATATATAATTATAAATAATTATAATTATAAATAATTATAAAACAATAATAAAATAAAAAAAGCTAGGTTTCTATTATAGTTATAGTTTATAATACATAAATGGAAAAGTTTATTATGAAAACTGAACTTACGAAAATACTAACTGAATATTCTTGATATTGAACTTGAACATTTCCATATGAATGGAAATGCATTTTGCTTCATTGTTTCCTAAACTCTATTGAATATAGACAATTCAACATGAATTTATTATTATTCTTTCAGGTAAGCCGCCATGGTGAAATTGGTAGACACGCTGCTCTTAGGAAGCAGTGCTAGAGCATCTCGGTTCGAGTCCGAGTGGCGGCATAAAATTATATATTATTATTTAATATAATTAAAATTATTTTTAATAATTATATTTTCCCTTAACATTAGATTGTATTTATGTAAGATTATAAAGTAAGATTATAAAATTTATAGATATTTTATATATTTACATTTAGATTTATGTTTTATAGATTTAGGATCTATTAATTTATTATAGTTCAATTATGTATCTCTTTATATTTTATATTTATTTTTTATTAAATATTAAAGAATAAAGAATATTGATATTGAATTTTAATTCGTTTTTTATTTATTTATTTTTCAAAGTTATGCTCTTATATTATTGATATTGATGGAATCGCTATAGGTAATGACTAATAAAGAGTAATCCATTTTGAACAATATATGTCTTTCACATACAACGATAAAAATGAGTCACCTATCTTTGAATGGCAGTTCCAAAAAAACGTACTTCTATGTCAAAAAAGCATATTCGTAGAAATCCTTGGAAAAAAAAAGGCTCTTTAGCGGCAGTAAAAGCTTTTTCTTTAGCTAAATCTGTTTCTACCGGACAGTCAAAAAGTTTTTTATTGGGACAAAAAAACGTTTTTAAAAATATTAATTGATATGTCTCAAAGAACTTCAAATTTTAGATTTTTGACTTGGAAGACAAATAATTGACATTTACTAATGTATTATTAATGTATATTGTATTTTTTATTTTTTTTTAATATTTATTTTAATCTCCAATTTCAATTATTTATTATTTAATAAGGACCCTTTTTTATGTTTATGATATTTGTGACCTTAGAACATATATTAACTCATATTTCCTTTTCGATCATCTCAATTGTGATTATGATTCATTTGATGAACTTATTAGTCTATGAAATAGAAGGATTGCGTAATTCGTCAGAAAAGGGGATGATAGCTACTTTTTTCTCTATAACAGGGTTTTTAGTTATTCGTTGGATTTCTTCAGGACATTTTCCCTTAAGTAATTTATATGAATCATTAATCTTCCTTTCGTGGAATTTCTCTATTATTCATATGATTCCATATCTTGGGAATCATAAAAATTATTTAAGCACAATAACTGCACCAAGTGCCATTTTTACCCAAGGTTTTGCCACGTCAGGTCTTTCAATTGAAATGCATCAATCCGCAATATTAGTACCTGCTCTACAGTCTCACTGGTTAATGATGCATGTCAGTATGATGCTATTGAGCTATGCAGTTCTTTTATGCGGATCATTATTATCAGTTGCTCTTATAGTGATTACATTTCGAAAAAATATCGATTTTTTTTTTAACAAGAATTTTATAAGCTTAAGGAAGTCATTTTTCTTTGTTGGTACGATAGAATATTTGAACGAAAAAGAAAGTGTATTTAAAAAGACTTCTTTTCTCTCATTTCTAAATTTTTACAAATATCAATTAATTCAGCGTTTGGATTATTGGAGTTATCGTGTCATTAGTTTAGGGTTTACCTTTTTAACCATAGGCATTCTTTCTGGAGCAGTATGGGCTAATGAAGCATGGGGTTCTTATTGGAATTGGGATCCTAAGGAAACTTGGGCATTTATTACTTGGACCATATTTGCAATCTATTTACATATTAGAACAAATAAAAAATTGCAAGACCAAGGCACAAATTCGGCATTTGTGGCTTCTATAGGATTTCTCCTAATTTGGATATGCTATTTTGGGATCAATCTATTAGGAATCGGGTTCCATAGTTATGGTTCATTCCCATTTATATCTAATTGAATAAAATAAACTACATGAAGAACACATAAAAACATCGTCTGATAGACAATGAGTATTTGTGCGAGTTTTTGAAAACCGTTTGAATGGAGGAATTATTCAAATGGTTCTCAAAAACTCTAGATGTATTTCATTACAATTCTAATTCACTCTTCATTTTTTTCATTGTACAATGAAGAATCGTGAAAAGATGAAAGTCAAAGAATTATAAGACTTTCCTTCTAATTAATTAGAATTTTCTAAGCTATAAAAAGAATTAGTATCTATATTTCTATAAAAATAATAAAAATTATTAGCTAATATAACTTGTACCTTGTCAACCGATAACGGAAGAACGAAATCAGGATAAATCTCAATTCCTATTACAGGTAGAAAGATACAGATCGAAAGAAATAGTTTTCGCGGTCCAGAATATGAAAATTTATAGTTTGGTATATTGAATAGCTTGTATTCATAGAAAATATGACGTAGCATAGACAATAAAAAAATAGGAGTTAATATCATTCCAATTGCTATTACAAAAGTAATTAACATTTTTGGCATGAAAAGATATTTTTGGTTAGTAATTATTCCAAAAAAGACTAAGAATTCTGCAACAAAACCACTCATTCCTGGTAATACAAGAGAAGCCATCGAGAAACTACTAAACATGGTAAATATCAATATTTTTTCCATTGGGATAGATATTCCCCACCATCTCGTCGAGATAAACAAAACGTATTCTATCCCAACTCGTTTCTGCTAAGAAAAAAGTGCAGCACCGATCAATCCATGAGAGAGTATTTGTAAAATGGCTCCATTGAGTCCCATGCCAGTTATAGAACCAATTCCTATAATTATGAAACCCATATGAGATACGTAAGAATAGGCAATATGCTTTTTAAAATTGCGTTGACCAAGAGATGTTGAAGCTGCATAAAAGATTTGTATTATTCCTACTATGATCAACCAGAGAGAGAATTTAGAATGAGCGTGAGCTAACAATTCCATATTGATCCGAATCAATCCATATGTTCCCATCTTTAATAAGATTCCAGCTAGAAGCATACATGTACTGTAATGCGCTTCCCCGTGGGTATCTGGTAATCATGTATGTAGGGGTATCATCGGCGATTTGACAGCATAAGCTATAAGAAAACCAAAATGGAATATTATTTCCACTGCTGTGGGATATGATTGATTAGCTAATTTTTCGAAATCTAATGTTTGTTGGTTCAAGTGATAAATCCTGTCAGTAAAATGGGTCCTATGGAAAGTCCATCGATTCCCAGTCTCCAGTGAAAATAAAAAAATATTTATCCATTTAGAATCTTCCTTCAATTGGTTTAATGGATCGTCCAATTGGAACAAAATACATAGGTCATTAGAGGGAGCTCCAGGATACATATACATATAGTATCCCTCCTATACGCCTTATTTCCTTTATGAAGGAAAAGGACAATTGAAGAACCCGCAAATATCGGCAAAACCAGAAGTATTGTTAACCAAGTAAAATAACTCGTGATAAAGACAAGATAAATTTTGACCAGAAAACTCCGTACTCGAGAAAAGAAAATAAAAATATATTATTCTTCTCCCGAGCACGGAGTTTTCTCGGTAAAGAGGAATCAAATGATTCAAGGGGAGTTTTTTGTTACATATCAATAAGAAAGACCCATGCTGCGAGTTGTTTCATGCCATAAATAAACACGGACACTCAAAAAATCCGTTGGGCAAGCGGATTCACATCTCTTACAACCTACACAATCCTCGGTTCTTGGCGCGGAAGCAATTTGCTTAGCTTTACATCCGTCCCAAGGTATCATTTCTAATACATCCGTGGGACAAGCTCGTACACATTGGGTACACCCTATACATGTATCATAAATTTTTACTGAATGCGACATTGGGTCTATAAATTTAAGTTTTGAACACAAAAGATTTTCGATCTGATAAAATTTTAATTAGAAAATGATGGAAATCATATATTTTCTATTGTAGATACCAGACGAATCAATGATTTTTTAAAATTTATAGAATCAATAGATTTTAAAATCTGTTTATGAGAAAGGGCCAAGATCCTTTGATTTACGTTTGAATAACCATGAAATATGAGTTGTACATACGAATCATGTTTATTTTCTTAATATTAAATATATTATATTTTCATTATATTTTCATTTTTCATATATATATATCCTAATTTATCCTAATTGAAATTGAATTTAGTATAATTCTAGTAATTCTAAATAATCCTATTCATATTCATATAGTCATATATAAAATGTAAATTCTATCAAAAAAAAAAATTAAAATAAGAATATTCTAATATTATAACTATAATATAAAAATAATATAAAAAATAACTATAATATAAATCTAAAATAAAACTATTATATTATTAAATATTAAATAATTATTATCAATTATTCTAATTATTAGAAAATAATTAAAATAATTAAATATAATATAAATAATTAATAAAAAAAAAAAAATAACAAGGCTAATAATAAATAATAATAAACTCAAATAATAAATTTAATTTAAATTAACGAGTTTTTGGTTCCCGAATATCTAACTGATCCATTAATCTCTTATAACGCACTTTATTTTTCTTTGACAAATAAGTCAATAATCGTTGACGTTTTCCCAGAATTATTCGCAGACCCCTTTGTGATAAAAAATCTCTTTTGTGCAATTCTAAATGTGAAGTAAGTCTCCGTATCTTACTGGTGAAATGGAATACTTGAAATTCAACAGACCCACTATTTTCGTCTTTTTCTTCTTGTGGAATAACTGAGATAAATGAATTTTTGACCATAAAATAAATTAAAATTTTTATTTTCTGTGAATTTTACCGATCAGGAAAAATAATAAGATTTATTATGACAGTTATTTTCATCTAGTATAAATCGAAATTGGATTTGGATATTGGATAAAAAGGGTCTGATAAATATATGCATTCACGAAATAGAACGATTTAGTTTTACTTAAACTAAAAAGGTTCTGCTACTCCTAGTGAAAATGGATACACTATGAAATCAGCATCATGTGTTAGAAATTCTAATGTTATACAGTCTATATATTTCGGCTTTCATCTACAGAATATGTCACACGATATGTAGGAAATCCACTAGAAAATATAAAAAAAATATCAAAATAAAAATTTTTTAATTTTGCATTTGAATTGAATTCATTCTGAATTGTGAATACATATGTATTCTTGACATACTGAAACGACTGCTGTTATTGGTATCAAACCAATAACGATTCATACAAGCTAAATCTTCTAATCGATAATTGGGCCAAAGAAACAATTTGAATTTCATTAAATTTTTTGCATCGGTGTTAATATGCTTGTTCTGATTCAAAAATTGTCCACAGTTTTTTATTTTCTTTTCATTGCAAAATCTTGGATTTCTATCCAAAACATTCCAATTCCGTGAATTGAAACAAATTAGAATTCGAAATTCTCTCCGATGCCTAGGAGATAGAATATTTTCAGGAATAAGGAAATCATAATGATTTTTGTCTTCACTAAAAAATAAGTGGCTGTATCGTGGAATGGATTTTTCAAACCCCTCTTTCTCAATATGTCTTTTTTTTGCGTATTTTCTATTTGTTTGGTGCTTCTTCTTCTCAACCAATGAAATATCCATAGTTTGATATACAATAGATTTTCCGTCCCTTCTTATAGATAGACGAATTGGTTCAATAATAAATATTCCCTTTCTTATCAATTCTGTAAGAACTAGCTCCTTTTGAATTAGCATTTCGTCTAGATTTATTTCACCTCTTTGAATCGAGGATATGGCAATTTCCTTTGGGTTTATCAATCTAAGTAGGAGACAATATACCCTAATATTGTTCATTATTCTTTGATTCAAGGGATCAGCCCATCTTAATTGAAAAAGGAAATATTTTTTCAAAAAGTAATCTAGTTCCGTTTGTTTTTTTCTCTTATATTGAGATTTTTTTTTTTTTCTACCCTTTTTAATTTCTATGTCTAATCTTGCGTAATCTTCTTCAACAGCTTTTTTATTCTCTTGTTTTCGTAGATTCGATATAAGATTTCCTTGATCCTGTTGTTCTTGTTCTTCCTGCTTGTAATTTACTAATTCAAGATCTTTTTTATTAGACGATTCATGAGGATTTTTCTTTGTATTTATATTTATTTTTTCATTTTTATTAAAATGAAAAAAGAGTGATTTGATTGGAATGATCCAAGGTTGAATCTTATATATGTTAAAAAGTTGCACAAATTCTGGGAAGAACCAAGATTCGAGATTGGATATAGTATTATGATTTGATGCAGTATCAGAGAACCCCTCTTGATGCATTCCCATGCAATCAAAAAAGTTTCTTTTTTGATTGCATGGTTTGATGTCTTGACGAACCGTAGTAGAAAAAAGATCTTTTTTTTTCATTTTTTTTAAATTTTTAATTTCAGTCTTAGTATTTTTATGAATCGTCATGCCAATATGTGCATTGGTCCAGATCTCAATATTCTTTCTAAAACAAAAATGAGGAATTCTACAATCAAAATATTTTCTATCCAAATTTATATTCCTATCAATAATATATCCTTTTTCTAGATAATTATTACTAGGTATACTTACTAATACATAAAATGATTCGGGTTTCGATGTATTGAAATGATATGGAATTTCTCGATCCCCGTTTATTTCAAATTCTAATGTTGATCCAGAAATATATGAATTAGGAGGACTTATGTATTTATATGATAAAAGATCATATCTGTGATTTTTTTTCCATTTTTCTTTTTGACTCATAAAAGAATCCGCTGCATAGTTATTTTTTTTCATGGAATGAATGAATTGGTATTTTTTATATAAATCCAATTGGATTGATTCCTTGTTTTGGTTTTGAATCATACAGCGTTGATTGATTCTATTTCGCCATTCTTTAGTTACTAATCGAGACCATTTTTTTTGAGATGGATCGTATTGATAATGACCTTTTAACCAGTTTTTCCATTCGTTCATTACATACGAATGAATTTTATTATGTCTTGATTTGGAATCAAATATTCCGTGTATCATTATCATACAAGAGTCTTTTAATTTTTCCTTAAAAAAAGGAGAGTTTCCTTTATATTGAAATACAGGTCTCAAGCGATCCTTATTAAGTAATTGGGTTTGTGATAATTTGTAAAATACATATGCTTGAGATAGGGAAGATAAGTTCCAATAAGTATCGGAATTTGGATTCCTATTCTCAGTACTATAAGTATTTGAAAACAACTTTTTTATAGTCAAACCAAAATTAAACTTCATTGTATTTTGATTTGTTTCATCAATTCCTTCTTGTTCTTTATTTCTTTTATTGTTGTAAATGGATTTATTAAAGATATTTTTTTTTGATTTAAAGAAAAGTTTTGCATTGATCTTAGGAATGCTAATGGTACATAGTAAAATATCTATGTATATTTTTTCAATGAATGATTTTATAAAGTAGTGCGATTTACGCATTAATCGGATATTTTTCCTTTTTAAGATTTTCAAAGATTCCGGCCTTTTATTATCATAAATTATAACTATATCTTTTTTTTTTTCTTTTTCGTTTCGTTCTATTTGATTCCTGATTTTTATTGTCTTATCAGAAAGATCTTTCATTCTTCTTTCTATTAGTGAATAATTTAACCAATTTTTTGGTCGAATTCGAACAGATGATTCGCGAAGAATCTTTTTATTTTTTTGTAAATCTTTTTCGTTTTCCTTCATTTCATATACTTTTTCTTTCCTCAACTCAAATAAAAAAATTGGATTTATTTTTTCCAATTTTTTCATTATGAGTTTGATAACTATAAATATTTTAGTGACCCATTTTGTTTTTTCTTTTCTAACTTTTATAAATATAAAGGATTTTATTCTTTCCTTCAAAAAGTTTATAACTTGTAAAATCTTATTTTTTACCCTTCTATTTCTTTTTTTGAGTTCTTTATAAATAGGTTCAAAAAAAGAAGGTCGTTTTCGGGGAGAACCAAAGGGAAGTTCTGCTTCCATTCCCCAGACTGTTAAAAAACAAAAATTTTTGTTTTTATATTTTGAATCTCCTCGATCTCTATGATGAGATCGTACCTTAGCTTTTCGCCAAGGTTTTAGACAGAAAGGATATAGAATCTTTATCTGAATGCCGTCTGTTAACCAATCTTGGGGAAATTCTGTTTCTGATAATTGAACACCATTATAGGTGCATTTAATATGCATTTCTCTATTCCATTCCTTCAAATCCTCGTACCACTCGGGGAATTGAAATAATAACATACGTAAAATATTTTTAGCTATTATAAATGAAGGCAATATAATGTATTTTCTAAAAAAAGATTGGATTACTAACATTAAACCTCTTATTGCTTGAATAAATACAAAGGTATCCCAAGCTTCTGATATTTCTATACGTTCTTTTTTATCCTTTTCTTCTTTTGTCTCTTCATTTTCAAAATGGGAATCTAAAATTTTAAATTCAGATTCTCGTTCTCTACCCATCCAATTCCTCAAAATAAGATTCTTCATTTCATTAATATGAAAAGAATAAAAAAAAGATGTTTTGTATATACGGTCCAAAAAAAGTGGGGAATGCGCATTTACTTGAAAGAGGTCCCAAATAACTGTTTTACGTCTTTGAGCGCGCATGGATCCTTTGATTAGATTGCGACGAAAACACGATTGTTGGGAGTAACGTATCAGAGCTACCTCTTCCTCTTCCTCTTCCGTTTTATTATCATTTTTCTCATTGTTACTAGCATTCTTAGTACTAGAAATAGAATTGGTATTTTGATCATTATCGTTATAAATTACAACACGTTTGGCTCTTCTTGAATGAATCTCATGCTCTTCTTCTTCTAATTCTTCTTCTAATTCTTTTTCATTTTCTTTTTCCTCTTCTTCCAACAAATCCTCGGTTAATTTGTATGACCATCTAGACACCTTTTTACTGACTTCTTTTATTTTAATTCCAATATCTTTCTTTTTCTTTGTTTTTTGATCTTTTGTAATTACATCGAATACAAATTGCAAAGA